TGGGGCACATAACAAACAACACGTGGGTTTCTATGCCCCCGGGATTTTGGATCAATCAATTAAATCTCTCTGAAACAATGAGCTGGGGTGGGGTTGTTCTTCCGCAAAAAAAGTGTATAAGTCGGGGGATTCCTAACTCGTCTAAGTTCAAATGGATTCCTAATCTTTTTGGATAAAGTCAAGGCAGCATCAGTATATATATAGAATTCGAATTTTGAATGATGAGCAATTGGGTTTGAGTCTATTAGCCGAGCTCATTTTATGATTTTTACTTCCAAAATGGACGTACTTTTCTTTGGGTATACCAAAGAAAAGTAGTATTACTAACTCTTTGATCGTGGGTAGGAAAACAGAAAATTTGTGTATGTATGGTATTTCATTCATCCGCGAAAATGGAAAATTAAATTAATGAATTAAAGTAAAGAAAAGGTTGGTTTCTTTTATTTATCCTGTCTTAAATTTGAAAAATGCCGTTCAATCGAACCAAAATAAACCGGCCAGCTATAAACAATAATGAGGAAAAAACTATACTAAACTAAAAATTTGAAATTAACATTAATAAAAAATTAGGGCTATACGGACTCGAACCGTAGACCTTCTCGGTAAAACAGATCAAACTTATTATTATCGAAATGATTCGAGCTGTTTCAAAGACCCAACATGCACTTTTTTGCATTGGGCTCTTTCCTCAACTGATATAAATATCAGCGAGTCCGCCATCCTTTTTCTTAACAGAAAGATAATGGGATAGCTCCGCGTGCTCTGATTCGTTCTTTTTATTCAGTAGCAATACCAAAGTTTTTCAAAAAAGAGTTATCTTGACGTAGGTCTGCCTTTGGCCTAGATCAACCTAAGTTATGGAGTCTCTCCCGCCCTGCCCAAAGCGTCAAACAAATATGAAACTTCATACACCTTAAAGTTCATAGGACGAAAAGAGATTTTTTGAGGTCCTTATACTCATTATGCCTAGCATTGAATGGACTGGGTATTCACCTTATCAATTATCAAATCAATGATGGGTTCTATTTGGCACCTAATTTGGAACCTCAATTGGACCAATCAACTATTTGTCAGGCTATTGTTCTCTTGTTCCCTTGAATCCATGGAGTAAGACATTTCTTTTTACTAAGATAAATTCTGTTGATTACATGATGGACTCCTCTGAAAAAAGCATTGGCGCGCGTGTAAACGAGTTGCTCTACCAACTGAGCTATAGCCCTTGTGTTTGTGATAAATATTTTATCATGTATCTAATTTCTTGTCAAGGTGAATAGTAAGGTGAATATTGCATGATCCTGCATGATAGCTCTCTGATGTGTTTCCTGCCAAAGGAGGGTATTGCTTAGAAGTAAGATTCCATCTATAATCTATCGATGCGACGGGTTCCTTTTGTTTCTCTTTATGATGATAAATAACCTACTTAACCCAGTGGTTAGAGTATTGCTTTCATACGGCAGGAGTCATTGGTTCAAATCCAATAGTAGGTAGAACTTATTAGATACCGCAGTCAATGGTATCTAATAAGTATTTCTACCCACCCTCTTTTTTTATTATTTTTGTATCTTTTCGACACCCCACTATTTAATACTTAATTTGAATTTCTTTCATCTTTTTTATTCGGACGCACTAACAACTACAACTAGTTATTAAATTGCATTGATAGCCTCTACCCGCGTCCTAGCTCGTCTGAGAGCTAAATTTGCCTCAATTGTTTGTCTCTTGCCTTCCGCGCTACTCAAGTTAGCTTGAGCTATTTCAAGAGTTTGCTGAGCTTCTTGCGGATCAATGTCACTGCCCCTCTCTGCATCATTTACTAAAATGGTTATTTCATTATTACCTATTCTAGCGAAACCGCCCATCAGAGCTACGGTTAACCATTGGTCGTTAAGACGTATTCTCAAAATGCCTATATCTACAGCCGTGGCAATAGGTGCGTGATTTGGTAATACACCAATTTGACCATTATTGGTCGATAAAATAATTTCTTTCACTTCTGAATCCCAAACAATTCGATTAGGAGTCAGTACACATAGATTTAAGGTCATTTCTTCAATTTGCTCTCCTCATCTAAGTTCATAGCCTTCGCGGTAGCTTCGTCGATATTACCTACCAAATAAAAGGCCTGTTCCGGAAGACCATCTAATTCTCCGGAAAGGATCAGTTGAAAACCCCTAATTGTTTCTGTTAGACCAACATATTTACCCGGAGAACCGGTAAAAACTTCTGCTACGAAGAAGGGTTGTGATAAGAAACGTTCAATTTTTCGTGCTCTTGCTACGGTTAAACGATCCTCTTCGGACAATTCGTCCAACCCAAGGATTGCTATAATGTCCTGAAGTTCTTTGTAACGTTGTGAAGTTTGCTTAACTCTTTGCGCAGTTTCATAATGTTCCTCACCAACAATTCGAGGTTGAAGCATAGTTGACGTTGAATCTAAAGGATCCACTGCTGGATAGATACCTTTGGCAGCCAGTCCTCTTGATAGTACGGTAGTAGCATC